TGTTGTACGTCGAATAGATTGTGGCACCGTCCGTGGTATTTCTGTGAGTCCTGGGAATGGTATGGTGCCAGAAAGGATTTTTATCCAAACATTGATTGGTCGTGTACTAGCCGATGATATATATATGGGCACGCGCTGTATTGCCACTAGAAATCAAGACGTTGGGATTGGACTTGTAAATCGATTCATAACCTTTCGAGCACAACCAATAGCTATTCGAACCCCCTTTACTTGTAGGAGTGCATCTTGGATCTGTCGATTATGTTATGGACGGAGTCCTACTCATGGCGACCTGGTTGAATTGGGAGAAGCTGTAGGTATTATTGCAGGCCAATCGATTGGAGAACCGGGTACTCAATTAACATTAAGAACTTTTCATACCGGCGGAGTATTCACGGGGGGTACTGCGGAACATGTGCGAGCCCCTTCTAATGGAAAAATCAAATTCAAGGAGAATTTAGTTCATCCGACACGTACACGCCATGGACATCCCGCCTTTCTCTGTTCCATAAACTTGTATGTAACTATTGAAAGTGAAGATATTCGACATAATGTAAATATTCCACCCCAAAGTTTTCTTTTAGTTCAAAACGATCAATATGTAGAATCAGAACAAGTGATTGCTGAGATTCGCGCAGGAACATCTACTTTGAATTTTAAAGAGAAAGTTCGAAAACATATTTATTCTGACTCAGACGGAGAAATGCACTGGAGCACCGATGTGTATCATGCACCCGAATTTACATATGGAAATGTTCATCTATTACCAAAAACAAGTCATTTATGGATATTATTAGGAGAGCCGCGCAGATCCAGTCTAGTTTCACTTTCGATCCACAAGGATCAAGATCAAATGAGTGCGCATTCTCGTTCTGTCAAGAGAAAATCTACTTCTAACCTCTCAGGAACGAATGATCCGTCGAGAGGAAAATTCTTTACTTCGCATTTTTCGGATAAAAAAGAAGATAGGATTCCTGATTATTCAAACCTTAGTCGAATTATAAGTACCGGTCGTTGTAATCTCGTAGATCCGACCATTCTCTACCAGAATTTTGATTTATTCTCAAAGAGGCGAAGAAATAGATTCATCATTCCACTCCAATCGATTCAAAAACGCGAGAACGAATTAACACCTCCCTCGGATATCTTGATTGAAATCCCCATCAATGGCGTTTTCCGTAGAAATAGTATTCTTGCTTATTTGGACGATCCTCGATACAGAAGAAAGAGTTCGGGCATTACTAAATATGGGACTCTAGAAATGCATTCAATCGTCAAAAAAGAGGATTTGATTGAGTATCGAGGAGGTAAGGAATTTAGGCCAAAATACCAAATGAAAGTAGATCGTTTTTTTTTCATTCCCGAGGAGGTGCATATATTAGCCGGATCTTCTTCCATAATGGTACAGAACAATAGTATCATTGGGGCGGATACACAAATTACTTTAAATATAAGAAGCCGGGTAGGCGGGTTGGTCCGAGTGGAGAGAAAAAAAAAAAGAATTGAACTTAAAATATTTTCTGGAGATATCCATTTTCCTGGAGAGATAGATAAGATATCCCGACATAGTGGCGTTTTGATACCACCGGGAGCAGGAAAACAAAATTACAAGGAATCCAAAAAATGGAAAAATTGGATCTATGTTCAACGGATCACACCTAGTAAGAAAAAGTATTTTGTTTTGGTTCGTCCTGTCGTCACATATGAAATAACGGACGGTATAACTTTAGGAAGACTTTTCCCCCCGGATCTGTTGCAGGAAAGGGATAATGTGAAACTTCGAGTTGTCAATTATATCCTTTATGGAAATGGTAAACCAATTCGGGGAATTTCTGATACAAATATTCAATTAGTTCGGACTTGTTTAGTATTGAATTGGGACCAAGATAAAAAAAGTTCTTCTAGTCAAGAAGCTCGTGTTTCTTTTGTTGAAATAAGGGCAAATGGTTTGATTCGACATTTCCTAAGAATCGACTTGCTGAAATCCACTATTTCATATATCGGAAAAAGGAATGACCCACCGGGCTCAGGATTGCTCCCGGATAATGGATCTGATTGCACCAATATAAATCCGTTTTCTTCCATTTATTCCAAAGTAAGAATTCAACAACCCCTTAATCAAAATCAAAGAACTATTCATACGTTGTTGAATAGAAATAAGGGATTCCAATCGTTGATAATTTTGTCATCATCCAATTGTTTTCGAATGGGTCCATTCAACGATGTAAAATATCACAATGTGATAAAAGAATCAATTCAAATTACAAAAGATCCTGTAATTCCAATTAAGAATTCGCCGGGGCCTTTAGGAACAGCCTTTCTAATTGCGAATGTTTATTCATTTTACCATTTAATAACTCATAATCAGATCTTGGTAAATAACTATTTCCAACTTGACAATTTAAAAGAGACTTTTCAAGTAATTAAATTTAAATATTATTTAATCGATGAAAATGAAAAAATTTATAACCTCCGTCCGTGCAGTAACATTATTTTCAAT